TTTTTAACTGATCCGAACAATAAAACAATAGTAAATAGAAAAAAATGCATTGGAATAAACGAAATCAGTAAAAAATTTCCGCGATGGTCATACAAATTTATCGACGAATTGAAACTACTGGAGGGAAAAAATGACGCAGCAAATTATCAGATTCGTTCCAGAAAAGCCAAACGTGTAGTGATTTTGACTAATAACTCAAAGAATGACGATACTTATACTAGGGATACTGAGAATACTGATAAAAAAAAGGAATTGGCTTTAATACGTTATTCACAACAACCGGATTTTCGGCGAGACATAATCAAAGGATCCATACGCGCTCAAAGACGTAAAACAGTTACTTGGAAACTCTTTCAAAGAAGTGTGCATTCGCCCTTTTTTTTGGACAAAATGGAGAAACCTTCCTTCTTTTCTTTTGATGTTTTCGATTCAATGAAAATCTTTTTTATGTTAAAAAATTGGATGCGGAAAAAGACAGAATTAAAAATTTCAGATTATACAGAGGAAAAGACAAAAGAAAGTAAGAAAAAAGAGGAGGGCAAAAGAAAAAAAAACGAAAAAGAGGAGAAAAGACGTATCGAAATAGGAGAAGCCTGGGACAGCATTATATTTGCTCAAGTAATAAGAGGTTTTTTATTAATAACCCAATCGATTCTTAGAAAATATATTATATTGCCTACATTAATAATAACTAAAAATCTCGTTCGTATATTATTATTTCAATTTCCCGAATGGTCAGAAGATTTTAGGGATTGGAATAGAGAAATGTATATTAAATGCACTTATAATGGCGTTCAATTATCCGAAACAGAATTTCCAAAAAAATGGCTAACTGACGGTATTCAGATAAAGATCTTATTTCCTTTTCGTCTGAAACCTTGGCACAGATCTAAGATACGATCCACTGAAAAGGAAAAAGATCTAATGAAAAATAAAGTAAAAAAAAAGAACTTTTGCTTTTTAACAATTTGGGGAATGGAAGTCGAATTGCCCTTTTCTAGTTATCCCCGAAATCGACTTTCATTTTTTGATCCCATTTTTAAAGAACTCAAAAAAAAAATGAAAAAATTGAAAAATTCTTTTTTTATAGTTCTAAAAGTTTTAAATGAAAGAACAAAATTCTTTCTAAATATCTCAAAAGAAACATCAAAATGGATCATCAAAAGTATTCTCAATAGTATTCTATTTGTAAAGGAAAAAATAAAAAAAATCTCAAATTCTTTTTTTTTATTTAGATTCAAAAATATTTATGAATTGAGTAAAAGCAAAAAAGATTCAACAATCAGTAAGAATAATCCAATGATTTCCGAATCACCCATTCCAATTCAATCTATTAATTGGACAAATTATTCATTGACAGAAAAAAAAATAAAAGATCTGAATGTTAAAACAAAGACAATCCTAAAGCAAATAGAAAAAATAACAAAAGAAAAGAAAAGGGGGTTTCTAACTTCAGAGAGAAATATTCATTCGAACAAAACAACTTATGATGCTAAAAGATTAGAATCACAAAAAAATATTTTGCAGATAATACAAAGACGAAATGTTCGATTAACCCGTAAATCGCATTCTTTTATTAAATTTTTCATGGAAAGAATATACATAGATATCTTTCTATATATCATTAGTATTCCTAGCACCAATGTACAACTTTTTCTGGAATCTACAAAAAAAATTATAAATAAATCCATTTACAATAATGAAGCAAATGCAGAAAGAACTCATAAAACAAATCAAAGTATAATTAACTTTATTTCGATTATACACAAATCTTATAATACTACGAATACGAATTCACAGAATTCTTGTGACGTATCCTCTTTGTCACAGGCATATGTATTTTTTAAATTATCTCAAACCCAAGTTATTAACGTATATAAGTATAAGTTAAGATCTTTTTTTGAATATCATGGAAGATTTTTTTTTCTTAAGAATGAAATAAAGGATTCTTTTTTTGAAGTACAAGGAATATTTCATTCCAAATTAAGACATAAGAAACCTCCCTATTCTGCAATGAATCAATGGACAAATTGGTTAAAGGGTCATTATCAATATGACTTATCTGAGAACAGATGGTCTAGATTAGTACCACAAAATTGGAGAAATAGAATCAATGAACGTCGTGTGGCTCAAAATAAAGATTTAACCCATTTTGATTCATATGAAAAAACCCGATTAATTCTTTACAAAAAACAAGAAGTAGACTCATTAACAAAAATAGACTCATTAACAAAAAAAAAAAAAATTAAAAAACAATATGGATATGATCTTTTATCATATAAATCTATTAATTATGCAGATAAGAAAGACTCATATATTTATGGATATAGATCACCATTCCAAGCAAATAAAAAGCAAACGATTTCTTATAATTACAACACATGTAAAAAAAAAAAAATGGATATAACGGAGGATATCTCTATCAAGAATTATATAGCAGAAGATGCTATTATAGATATGGAAAAAAATCTGGATAGAAAGTATTTTGATTGGATCGGAATGAATGTAGAAATACTAAATTGTTCGGTATCAAATCTGGAATTTTGGTTCTTTTCAAAATTTGTGATATTTTATAATGCATATATGAGTAACCCGTGGATCATACCAATCAAATTACTTTTTTTCCATTTTAATGTAAATCAAAATGTTAGTGAAAAGAAAAACATTATTGGTAAGAAAAAAATAATAGATATTTTTAGACCATCGAAAAAAAAAAAATCTCTTGAATTCGAGTTAGAGACTCGAAATCGATCAAAAGCAGAATACGTGGGTCAAGTAGATCTTGAATCATCTCTCTCAAACCAAGAAAAAGATATTGAAGAAAATTATGCAGGATCGGACAGGAAAAAGGGTGCTAAGGATATAACGAAAAAGAAATACAAGAATAAGATAGAGGCAGAACTAAATTTCTTACTAAGAAAGTATTTTGGTTTTCATTTGAACTGGAAGGATTCCTTTAATCAAAGAATACTTAATAATGTCAAAGTATATTGTCTCCTAATTAGATTGAAAAATCTAAAAGAAATTGCTATAGCCTCTATTCAAAGGGGAGAACTAAGTCTAGATATTATGGTGATTCATAATCAGAAGGATTTCACTCTTCCAGGATTGATGAAAAATAAGGAATTGATGAAAAAAGGAATATTTATTATCGAACCAGTTCGCCTGTCTAGAAAAAACAATGAAAAATTTTTTATGTATCAAACCACAGCACTTTCGTTGATTCATAAGAATAAGCGCCAAATTAATCAAAGATACCAAGAAAAAAGTAATGTTGATAAGAAAAATTTGGATAAATACATTACAAGAAGAAGAGATCAAAAGATAACAGAAAATAAAGAAAAAAATCATTATGATTTGCTTGTTCCTGAAAATATTTTATCTGCTCGACGTCGTAGAGAATTGAGAATTCTAATTTGTTTAAATCCTAGGAATAAAAATAGTGTCCATACAAACACAATATTTTACAATGAGAATAAAGTAAATAATTGCTGTGAAGTTTTGGCTAAAAATAAAGATCTTGATAGAGAAAAAAAAAAAATAATGAATTTAAAATTTTTTCTTTGGCCAAATTATCGATTAGAAGATTTAGCTTGTATAAATCGCTATTGGTTTGATACCCATAATGGAAGCCGTTTCAGTATAGTAAGAATACATATGTATCCTCGATTGAAAATTTCTTAATCTACATTTGTCTTCTATTTACCATAATATATCTGGTATGCGAAGACAAATGGAATATAGACATAAATGCGGACACACATTGTGGCATTCATACTAATTCAATGATGTATACATTAGATTGAAAAATGAATCAACAAAATCATATTCTTTTTAAAGTATACAATTTTTTATTTGCTGAATCCATAAATATAGTATTTTTTTTTTTTATCTATTTGAATTGATTAATAATAATTAATTTAATTTGAAAAAAAAAAAAATAAGGAATTCTTAAGGAAATAAAGATTTATATAAAAAATTCAAAATGAGTATCATTATTATTACTGATCAATAAAAATATCTATAAAAAAAAGAGGGGTAGAGGGAAGCTTTAATTTTATTTTATGGTAAAAAACTCATTTATACCGGTTATTTCACAAGAAAAAAAAGAAGAAAACTCGGGATCGGTTGAATTTCAAGTATTCAATTTCACCAATAAGATACGAAGACTTACTTCACATTTTGAATTGCACCGAAAAGACTATTTATCTCAAAGAGGTTTACGTAAAATTCTGGGAAAACGGCAACGACTACTGTCTTATTTATCAAAGAAAAATGGAATACGTTATAAAAAATTAATTAATCAGTTGGATATTCGGGAATCGCAAATTCGTTAATTTGAAGAGTCATTTTCAATTATTCGATTTATTAGATCTTGAATTTTTATGAACTTATTTTTTTTTTTTTTTAAGCGATTCATTGAAGAATGAATCGAGGAAAAACCTATGAATGTCACAGCTACAAGAAAAGGCCTCATGATAGTCAATATGGGCCCTCACCACCCATCAATGCATGGTGTTCTTCGGCTTATTGTTACTCTGGATGGTGAGGATGTTATTGATTGTGAACCAATATTGGGTTATTTACACAGAGGGATGGAAAAAATTGCGGAAAACAGAACAATTATACAATATCTGCCTTATGTAACACGTTGGGATTATTTAGCTACTATGTTCACAGAAGCAATAACCGTAAACGGACCGGAACAATTGGGAAATATTCAAGTACCTAAAAGAGCCAGCTATATTCGAGTAATTATGTTAGAGTTGAGTCGTATAGCTTCTCACCTACTATGGCTGGGACCTTTTATGGCAGATATTGGTGCACAAACTCCTTTCTTCTATATTTTCAGAGAAAGAGAATTAATATATGATCTATTCGAAGCTGCGACAGGTATGAGAATGATGCATAATTTTTTTCGTATCGGGGGGGTAGCGGCTGATCTACCTCATGGTTGGATAGATAAATGTTTTGATTTCTGCGATTATTTTTTAACAAGGGTTGTTGAATATCAAAAACTTATTACGCGAAATCCCATTTTTTTAGAACGGGTTGAAGGAGTAGGCGTTGTTGGTGGAGAGGAGGTAATAAATTGGGGTTTATCAGGACCGATGCTTCGGGCTTCCGGAATACAATGGGATCTACGTAAAGTTGATAATTATGAGTGTTACGAGGAATTTGATTGGGAAGTTCAATGGCAAAAAGAAGGAGATTCATTAGCTCGTTATTTAGTTCGAATTGGTGAAATGATGGAATCCATAAAAATTATTCAACAGGCTTTGGAAGGAATTCCCGGCGGGCCGTATGAGAATTTAGAAATCCGCTGCTTTGATAGAGAAAAGGATCCAGAATGGAATGATTTTGAATATCGATTCATTAGTAAAAAACCGTCTCCGACTTTTGAATTGCCAAAACAAGAGCTTTATGTAAGAGTTGAGGCCCCAAAGGGAGAATTAGGAATTTTTCTAATAGGCGATCAGAATGGTTTTCCTTGGAGATGGAAAATTCGTCCACCGGGTTTTATCAATTTGCAAATTCTTCCTCAATTAGTTAAAAGAATGAAATTGGCCGATATTATGACAATACTAGGTAGCATAGATATCATTATGGGAGAAGTTGATCGTTGAAATGATAATTGATACAACAGAAGTACAAGATATCCATTTTTTTTCCAAATTGGAATTTTTTAAGGAGGTCTATGGAATTCTATGGATACTTGCCCCTATTTTTATTCTTGTATTGGGAATCACAATAAGTGTATTAGCAATTGTATGGTTAGAAAGAGAAATATCCGCAGGGATACAACAGCGTATTGGACCTGAATACGCCGGGCCTTTTGGAGTTCTTCAAGCTCTAGCCGACGGAACAAAACTACTTTTCAAAGAGAATCTTATTCCATCTAGGGGAGATATTCGTTTATTCAGTATCGGACCATCCATATCAGTCATATCAATTCTAATAAGCTATTCAGTAATTCCTTTTGGCTATAACTTTGTTTTATCTGATCTCAATATCGGTGTTTTTTTATGGATTGCTATTTCGAGTATTGCTCCCATTGGACTTCTCATGTCAGGATATGGGTCGAATAATAAATATTCCTTTTTGGGTGGTCTACGAGCTGCTGCTCAATCGATTAGTTATGAAATACCATTAACTTTATGTGTGTTATCAATATCTCTGCGTGCGATTCGTTGAGACAGAAACTTTTCGATGCTATTGCTATGCTCCTCTCTTTATAGTATTTTATAGGAAAGGGAAAGAATAAATTGAATAGATATCCTCATTTTCATTATTCTTTTTCGCAATTCAGAAAAACAAAATCAGATAGTTATATGAGTGAAATAAAACAGCTTCTATTGAATATTATTTATGAATACTATATTACTTTATAGTTAATATTACTTTATAGTTAATAGATAGTATGATGATTTGAAATTGCAGTAAAAAAAAGGAGTCTCATTTTCTATGTATAAGAATTAAGTGAAAAAAAACAAATTCTAAGCCGAAGAGGCCGTTTACCCCAAGATTGGGTGATTAGTCATCCTGTCTTGAAGCGGGCTCAAAAGACCAACCTTTTTGAGTTTTCGCTATTATTTGTATGAATTATCATACATGTATTAACATAAATATAAATAAGGGGGTTAATAAAAAAATGAATGGATGGTTAGAAACACCAAGATACACAAAGGATTAGTAAAGCAGATTTTGTAAATAAAATTATCCAAAAGAGCATTTACGCAAAATAGAAAAAGAATTATAATTGGGGCTTTAAGTTGGTAGAAAAAATCAGGCAGTACTCCCCACAACTCCGATCCAGAGTATACTCCCATCCACTGATTAAATAAATGACTATCAGGAACGAAATAATCCTTTAATTTTATTTAAGTCCCTTTTTACTTGCACAAAAAAATTTACTTGCACAAAAAAAAGAAGAATAGGAACGAAAAACAAAATAAAAAAAAAAAAAGCGATCCCCCCCTTTTTTTTATTTCTTATATCCATATTCATGGAGATAGAATTCATGTCATAACTGATAAACTAATGTGTAATTATTTTTCGTAATCGAAAACGATGGGGTTATTGATAATTCTAAAAGAGTATTTTATTGAAGAATTCAGTTATTACTCAACAAATTCAAATTTGGATTTTTAAGGGATGAGATCAATTCAGAAGTACCTTTTGTATCTTTTATTAAAATAAAATAGATTTCTCTTTATTATTTAATTATTTATTAGAACAGACAGAATTCAATTGGTCTAATTCAGAACCGTCCGATAAATTTTAATCTTATCTATCTTAGGGATATATCAAGAGATAAAAAATCGGCCCGGTCCTTAGATTTTTTTTAGGCTTTCGAGGAGCCGTATGAGGTGAAAAATCTCATGTACGGTTCTGTAATAGAGATGGGAACAGTAATGTTATCACCGACTAGGATTATCTAACAGTTTAAGTACAGTTGATATAGTTGATGCGCAATCAAAATATGGTTTTGGGGGGTGGAATTTGTGGCGTCAACCTATGGGTTTCGTTGTTTTTCTAATTTCTTCCCTAGCGGAATGTGAAAGATTACCTTTTGATTTACCAGAAGCGGAAGAAGAATTAGTAGCAGGTTATCAAACCGAATATTCGGGTATCAAATTTGGTTTATTTTACGTTGCTTCCTATTTAAACCTATTAATTTCTTCATTATTTGTAACAATTCTTTACTTGGGCGGTTCGAATATCTCTATTCCGTACATATTCGTTTCTGACTTTTTTGAAATAAATAAAACATATGGAGTTTTTGGAACTACAATTGGTATCTTTATTACACTAGTTAAAACTTATTTGTTCTTATTCGTTTCTATCACAACAAGATGGACTTTGCCTAGGCTAAGAATGGATCAATTATTAAACCTTGGGTGGAAGTTTCTTTTGCCTATTTCTCTCGGTAATCTATTATTAACAACTTCATCTCAACTGTTTTCACTATAAGAAAAAAGATGGATCTTCTGTATTCATAACCTGTCTCAAACAAGAGAAAGAAATAAAACAAAAATATTCATAGATATTCACGATATGTTCCTTATGGTAACTGGGTTCATGAATTATGGTCAACAAACAGTCCGAGCTGCAAGGTACATTGGTCAAAGTTTCATGATTACCTTATCTCATGCAAATCGTTTACCTGTAACTATTCAATATCCTTATGAAAAAATAATCACATCGGAACGTTTTCGCGGTCGAATCCATTTTGAATTTGATAAATGCATTGCTTGTGAAGTATGTGTTCGTGTATGTCCTATAGATCTACCTGTTGTTGATTGGAAACTGGAAATTGATATTCGAAAGAAACGATTGCTTAATTACAGTATTGATTTCGGAATCTGTATATTTTGTGGTAACTGTATTGAGTATTGTCCAACAAATTGTTTATCAATGACTGAAGAATATGAACTTTCGACTTATGATCGTCACGAATTGAATTATAATCAAATTGCTTTGGGCCGTTTACCAACGTCAGTAATTGATGATTATACAATTCGAACAATTCAAATAAAATAAAATTATTTCATTTGAATTTATATGAATTTATAATATAGTTCAAAAAAAAATTCTTCTACTTATAAAAAGAAAATAAAAAAAGAAAATAATAGAATATAATAGAATTAAAATCAAATAATACTCTATATATATAAATATAAAAATAAAATAGAATATATATATATATAGAATAAAATAGAATATATATATAAATAAAGAAATATATAAAGAAAATAAAAAAAAAATAGAATAATCTAAATTTGGATAATATAAAACAAAATATTATAAAAATGAATAAATATTATATTAGATATTGTATTAGAAATATTCTATATTATATAAATTATATAAATATTAAATAAATATATACTTTATACTTTACTTTCGTTTTAGTATAGTTTCAAATTACTCTTTCGTATAAAAAATGGAATAACATTGGTAACTGTACCTATAGCAATTCACACTCCTTAGGATTAAATTCAATGCGGAGAGAATTTTAGTATATAATTTTTTTTCCTGGTCATATCAATAAGGTCATGAAGTTTCGATTTATTTATCTCTTATTTTACATATAATGGATTTGCCTGAACCGCTACATGATTTTCTTTTAGTCTTTCTGGGATCGGGTCTTGTATTAGGAAGTCTAGGAGTCGTATTACTTACCAACCCAATTTTTTCTGCTTTTTCGTTGGGACTGGTTCTTGTTTGTATATCTTTATTGTATATTTTATCAAACTCCCATTTTGTAGCTGCATCACAGCTACTTATTTACGTGGGAGCTATAAATGTTTTAATCATATTTGCTGTGATGTTCATGAATGGTTCAGAATATTACCATGATTTTCATCTTTGGACCGTTGGGGATGGAATTACTTTGATGGTTTGTACAAGTATTTTTGTTTCACTAATAACTACTATTCCAGATACATCATGGTACGGGATTATTTGGACTACAAGACCAAATCAGATTATAGAACAAGATTTGATAAATACTAGTCAACAAATTGGAATTCATTTATCAACAGATTTTTTTCTTCCATTTGAACTCATTTCAATAATTCTTTTAGCTGCTTTGATAGGTGCAATTGTCGTGGCTCGCCAGTAAGAAATCTTTAGAACCAACCGGCAATCTAAATAAAAATTCAATTTTGTTCGATTTTATCACATTTATTTCCGTTGAATTCTATGTGAACGTGAAACAGTATTTATGTAGAAAATCTTTTTTTTTTATTATGAATATTGCCGATATATTTATTATTTTGTTTTGTTGCAGACTTGTTATATTCTTTAGTCAATTGAATCCGTTGAATTGTTGTTCATATTGAAATGAATCAAAATTGATAAGGAGTTGGTCAATGATGCTCGAACATGTACTTGTTTTGAGTGCCTATTTATTTTCTATAGGTATCTATGGATTGATCACGAGCCGAAATATGGTTAGAGCCCTTATGTGTCTTGAACTTATACTGAATGCAGTTAATATAAATCTCGTAACCTTTTCTGATTTTTTTGATAGTCGCCAATTAAAAGGAAATATTTTTTCAATTTTTGTGATAGCTGTTGCAGCAGCTGAAGCAGCTATCGGACCGGCTATTGTTTCCTCAATTTATCGTAACCGAAAATCAACCCGTATCAATCAATCGAATTTGTTGAATAAATAGTATTAATCATAATTAATCATAAAAAAAAGTATAATATAGAATAGGGTAATATTCATCAATTCAAATTAGCATGTATGTTACACAACTTATGATCATGTTTGCGAGAAAATATAAGAAATCAAAGTATCTTGGTTCTATTCTCTTCTTATGAATTGATCTAGAAGTCGATTTTTATTAAAAAAATTCTGACAAATCATTGATTCATCTGGTGTCTAAATATAGGATTCATTTATGAGTTTACTAGATCGAAAATTTTTTATTTTTGATGTTCAAAGATTACTATAGATCCAATGTCACATTCCGTAAAGATTTATGATACATGTATAGGATGTACTCAATGTGTCCGAGCTTGCCCGACAGATGTATTAGAAATGATACCTTGGGACGGGTGTAAAGCTAAGCAAATTGCTTCTGCCCCAAGAACAGAGGACTGTGTTGGTTGTAAGAGGTGTGAATCCGCCTGTCCCACGGATTTCTTAAGTGTTCGAGTTTATTTATGGCATGAAACAACTCGAAGCATGGGTCTAGCTTATTGATACGTTTCAAAAAACACCACACGAATACATTTTTTTTACTGGGAAAAACCCGCGCTCAAAATATTTTCTATTTTGAGCGCGGGTTTTTCTGGCTCAAGTGTATCTTATTTTTATCACGAATTATTTTCCTTGGTTAACAATAATTGTAGTTTTGCCAATAGCTGGGGGTTCTTTCATTTTTTTATTTCCTCATAGAGGAAATAAGATAATAAGGTGGTATACAATTTGTATATGCTTAATAGATCTCCTTCTAACAACCTATGCATTTTGTTATCATTTCCGATTGGATGATCCACTAATCCAACTGACAGAGAATTATAAATGGATCCATTTTTTTGATTTTTACTGGAGATTCGGAATAGATGGACTCTCTCTAGGACCTATTTTACTGACGGGATTTATCACCACTTTAGCTACTTTAGCGGCTCAGCCGGTTACTCGAGAATCCAAATTATTCCATTTCCTCATGTTAGCAATGTATAGCGGTCAAATAGGACCATTTTCTTCTCGAGACATTTTACTTTTTTTCATCATGTGGGAATTAGAATTAATTCCCGTTTATCTACTTTTATCCATGTGGGGGGGAAAGAAACGTTTGTATTCAGCTACAAAGTTTATTTTGTACACTGCGGGAAGTTCTGTTTTTTTATTAATGGGAATTCTGGGTATAGGTTTATATGGTTCTAATGAACCAACATTAAATTTTGAAACATTAACTAATCAATCGTATCCGGTGGCACTGGAAATAATATTCTATATGGGATTTCTTATTGCTTTTGCTGTCAAATTGCCGATTATACCCTTACATACATGGTTACCAGACACCCACGGAGAGGCACATTACAGCACTTGTATGCTTTTAGCCGGAATTTTATTAAAAATGGGAGCGTATGGGTTGGTTCGAATTAATATGGAATTATTATCCCACGCTCATTCTATATTTTGCCCCTGGTTAATGCTATTAGGTTCAATTCAAATAATCTATGCAGCTTCAACATCTCTTGGTCAACGTAATTTAAAAAAAAGAATAGCTTATTCCTCGGTATCTCATATGGGTTTCCTAATTATAGGAATTGGTTCTATAAGCGATACGGGGCTCAACGGGGCTATTTTACAAATAATCTCTCATGGATTTATTGGCGCTGCGCTTTTTTTCTTGGCGGGAACTAGTTATGATAGACTACGTCTTCTTTATCTCGACGAAATGGGCGGAATGGCTATACCAATGCCAAAAATATTCACGGTTTTCACTATCTTATCAATGGCTTCTCTTGCATTGCCGGGCATGAGCGGTTTTATTGCAGAATTGATCGTTTTTTTTGGAATAATTACCAGTCAAAAATATCTTTTAATGACAAAAATACTTATTACTTTTGTAACAGCAATTGGAATGATATTAACTCCTATTTATTCATTATCCATGTTACGGCAGATGTTCTATGGATACAAGCTTTTTAATACACCAAACTCTTATTTTTTTGATTCTGGTCCACGAGAATTATTTATTTCGATTTCTATCCTTATACCCGTAATAGCTATTGGTATTTATCCGGATTTCATTTTCTCATTCTCGGTTGATAAAGTTGAAGCTATTCTATCTAATTTTTTATAGATAGTTTTTGTGAATAAATTAATAATTAATAATAAAAAAAAGATTTTTTCCGTTGGATTTGGATTAACTTAATAAAAAAATGAATTTGAATTGTAATCGAATATTTTGTTGTTTGTGAGAACCCCTTGAATCACTATATTACTTGATTTAAAGGGTTCTCGACGATTTATGGGAAGTTTTCATATATACACTTTCCATATTTGTATTTGTCAGGTTCTTTACTCACTTTAATTCAATTAGATGAAAATGAACCATAACTATGTAGGCCTATTCCTAATAGATTGATTCCCAAATAACATATCCAAATTATAAGAAAGCCCATAGAGGCCACTATTGAAGAATTTACATCTTCCAATTTTTTATTTTTTCTAGTATGTAAATAAATAGCGAATATGGTCCAAGTAATAAAGGCCCAAGTTTCCTTTGGATCCCAATTCCAATACGACCCCCATGCCTCATTAGCCCATACTGCTCCTGAAAGAATACCTATCGTTAAAAAGATAAAACCTAAACTAATAATACGGTAACCCCAACGATCCAATTGTTGAATAAATTGAGACCTATAATAATTTCTAGAAAAAGAAGTTTTTTGTAAAACATTATTTCTTTCATTCATATTCATGTATTTGATTTCAGCAAAAGAAAATGATTCATTTAAAAAATACAAATTATTGCTTTTACCAATAATTTGTATGAGTTCTCGAAATGTAATAACTAAAATAGCTACTGATAATAATGATCCACATAAAAGAGTTGCATAGCCTAATATCATCATACTTACGTGCATCATTAACCAATGGGATTGTAGAGCGGGTACTAATATTGTGGATTGATGCATTTCGTTTAAAAGACCCGAAGTAGCAAAGCCTTGGGTAAAAATAACACTTGGTGCAATTATTGTACTTAAATGGTTTTTATGCTTTTTAAAACAAGGAACCATATATAAAATGGAAAAACTCCATGAAAGAAAGATTAATGATTCATATAAATCACTAAATGGTAAATGGCCCGAAAAAAACCAACGAGTAACTAACAATCCCGTTATACAGAAAAAGGTTATTATCATGCCTTTTTTGGACGAATCATATAATCCCACGATTTCATTGACTAATAAGGTTATCAAATGAATTGAAATTATAATTGATACGACCGAAAAGGATATATGAGTTAATATATGCTCTAAAGTTGAAAATATCATATTTATATATATATATAAGGTCTCAATACAATACTAGGAATAGAAATCGGGAATTGAATTCATTATAGGACTTATTCTTTTCGAAGATAAGATTATCATGCCGCCACTCGGACTCGAACCGAGATGCTCTAGCACTGCTTCCTAAGAGCAGCGTGTCTACCAATTTCACCATAGCGGCTTACTCAAAATCATAATAACCGATTTTTAGTCAATCGTCGAGATTGAAAGAATCCATTAAAGTGCAATATTTTATTACTAAACATTAAAGAATTTAAAGAATTCTATTATTTAAATAAATATTTTAAGAATTCTATTATATATATATTAATATATATATATTAAATATTAATATATATATATATATATATTAATAATATATTAATAAATTTATATATATAAATATAATAAATTTAAACTTGGATTTATTATAATTTGGATTTTTTATAATATATAAATTAATATAGATATATAATCGAATCAATTTTGTCAATTTTGAATAATATGTTTTAAATATAATAATTTTCTATTTATATATATATATATGTTATATATGTATGAATTTCATTTATTATTATAAAAAAAAATGATAAATATAAAAAAATAAGATTATTGTAAAAAATTATATTATTGTAAATATAAATTTTTTTTTTAATGGAACATTTCAATTTCAATACAAATTTTTATTCTCGTTCTTTTTTCGTTTCAAGTATCAGTTTTAACAGGAGAATGTATTTTTGTTAGTTTATACTTTTTCTTTCAAAAAAGGACTGTTGGCACTAGATAGTTCTGACTTCAATCCAGGAATGAAAAAAAAATTCGATATAGATATAGAATGGTATTCTATTCAATATATATCTATATAATTCAATATATATCTATATAATTCTATTATATAGATAATTATATATATAGATAATTATATTCTATAAATATTTAATCTTCTATATTAGATATATTAGATTAGTATTAAAAAAGATTCTTTGAATCGAGCTAATTCTGTTTTGTATTTGTTACAAAACTTTTAGAGTTCCCTGTAAAAATGGATTTCGCTAATGAAAAAGCTTTCAATGCTTTCCAATATCCCCTCTTTTTCCAAAAATTCTTCCGAATAATTTTTTTTGATATCGAAGTGCGCTTTTTTGGAACTGCCATACAACTAGTATAGTTTTTTCATTGCTATAGTTGGATGTGAAAGACATTTCATTTCTTCTTTTCTTCTCTAAATCAAAACGAATTGTTATTTAATTAGTCATATATCTTATCTATCTTAATTCCCCCTTTTTGTTTTCTATCTAAAGTAAAACATTGACTATTATAACCCTTTTTCTAAATTTTGCCAAACATAGATCTCTTTTTATTGTAATAGAAGATAATCAATTAGTTCAAAAATGAACTAATGTTTCTGAATGGAATAATCAAATTCTTTTTTTTGTTCATGGCATATGAATTGTTTTTGATGACTCATGTCAA